TTTGTAACAAGTAGTTTTGTTGGTTGGTTAATTGGTCACATTTTATTCATGAAATGGGTTGGATTGGTATTATTCTGGATACGGCAAAATCGTTCTATTAGATCGAATAAGTACCTTGTGTCAGAATTGAGAAATTCTATGGCTCGAATTCGAATTTTTAGTATTCTCTTATTTATCACCTGTGTCTACTATTTAGGCAGAATACCGTCGCCTATTGTCACTAAGAAACTGAAAGAAACCTCAAAAACAGAAGAAGGGGGGGAAAGTGAGGAAGAAACAGATGTAGAAATAGAAACAACTTCCGAAACGAAGGGGACTAAACAGGAACAAGAGGGATCCACCGAAGAAGACCCTTCCCCTTCCTTTTTTTCGGAAGAAAAAGACGATTCGGACAAAATAGATGAAACGGAAAAGATCCAAGTGAATGGAAAGGAAAAAACAAAGGATGAATTTCACTTTAAAGAGACATGCTATAAAAATAGCCCAGTTTTTGAAAATTTTTATTTAGAAGATGAAGATAAGGATCTCTTCTGGTTTGAAAAACCTCTTGTAACTCTTCTTTTCGATTATAAACGATGGAATCGCCCATTGCGATATATAAAAAACGATCGGTTTGAAAATGCTGTAAGAAATGAAATGTCACAATATTTTTTTTCTACATGTCTAAGTGATGGAAAACAAAGAATATCTTTTTCATATCCACAAATTTTGTCAACGTTTTTTGAAATGATACAAAAAAAGTTGTTTTTGTGCACGATAGAAAAAATATCCCCAGAAGCGCTGTATAATCATTGGATTTATACCAATGAACAAAAAAAAAACAACCTGAGCAACGAATTTATCAATCGAATCAAAACTCTAGACAAGGATTCTCTTGATCTGGATGTACTTGAAAAAAGGACTAGATTATGCAATGAGGAAACTGAGGAAAACTGCTTACCTAAAGTGTATGATCCTTTTTTGAACGGGCCCCTTCGCGGAAGAATGAAAAATTTGAATTCAGGATCAAGCAGGAGCAATCTTTTAATCAACTCGATAGAAGATCCCATAACAACCATTGTGATAAATAAGCTTCACGGTATCCTTCCTACTGATTACCGAGAATTTGAACAAAACAGTGAATTGGAAGAGGAATCCACGACTAATTTGAATTTAAAAGGTATTTCCTTATTTTCAAAACAAGGAAACATTCATTCAGAAAATCAATCAAAATATTTCTTCGATGCAGTTACAACTTATCCTAATGATCAAATAATTATAAAAGAAGCTCTTGAAATACCTGAAATACAAGAAATAAAAAAAAAGGTTTTTCGATGGTCATACAAATTAACCGCTGATTCAGAAGAACAGGATATAGAACATGACGAAGAGGCAAGACCGGATCGTGGTATTCGTTCACGAAAAGCAAAACGTGTAGTAATTTTTACTGATAACGAAACGAATAAAGAGACTCTCGAAAATACCAAGAATAAGAATACTGAGAATGTCAAGACTACCGAGAATATTGGCACTGCAAATACGGAGAATGCAAATAGGAGTAATGAGGATCAGGATCCATCAGACGAAGTGGCCTTAACACGTTATTCACAACAATCAGATTTTCGTCGGGATTTAATAAAAGGATCCATGCGTGCTCAAAGACGTAAAACGTTTATTTGGGAACTCTTTCAAGCAACGGTGCATTCTCCACTTTTTTTGGACAGAGTAGATAAAACTTTTTTTTTTTCTTTTGATATCTTTGGAACGTTGAATTTGATTTTAAGAAATTGGAGAGAGAAAGGCGCAGAATTTAAAGGTTCGAATTCTAATTATGAAGAGACAAAAGAAAAAGAGAAAAAAAAGGAGGAGAAAAGACAGGAAAATGAACGGATAAGAATAGCCGAAACTTGGGATACTATTATATTTGCGCAAGCCATAAGGGGTTATATGTTAGTAACTCAATCGATTTTGAGAAAATATATAGTATTACCTTTATTGATAATAGCAAAAAATATTGGCCGTATGCTATTATTTCAATTCCCCGAGTGGCGCGAGGATTTGAAAGCGTGGAATAAAGAAATGCATATTAAATGCACTTATAATGGTGTTCAATTATCAGAAAAAGAATTTCCGAAAAATTGGTTAACCGACGGTATTCAGATAAAGATCCTATTTCCGTTCTGTCTGAAACCTTGGTATAAATCTAAAGTCCAATCCGATCGTCGAGATCAAACGAAAAAGAAAGAAAAAACAGATCATTTTTGTTTTTTAACAGTTTGGGGAATGGAAGCGGAACTACCTTTTGGTTCTCCCCGAAAACGGCCCTCCTTTTTTGAACCCATCTTAAAAGAAATTGAAAAAAAACTCATAAAAGTAAAAAATAAATGTTTTATAGTTCTAAGAATTTTTAAAGAAAGAACAAAATGGTTTATAAAGTTTTCAAAAAAAAAAATACGATGGGTTACAAAAATTTTTCGATTTATAATTATAATTATAAAAAGAATAATGAAAAAAGTTGTAAAAGTAAGCCCAATTCCTTTAGTTGGATTGGGGGAAATAAATGAATCAAGTATAAATCAAAAAAATTTTATTATAAGTAATCAGATTATTCATGAATCGCCCACTCAAATTGAATACATGGATTGGATAAATTATTCACTAACAAAAAAAAAAATTAAAGATCTGGCTGACAGAACAAGTACAATTAGAAATAAAATTGAAAAAATAACAAAAGACAAGAAAAAAGGATTTCTAACTCCAGATAGAAACATTAGTCTTAATGAAACACGTCGTAATGATAAGAGATTAGAATCACCGAAACATATTTTTCAAATATTAAAAAGAAGAAGTACCCGATTAATAAGAAAATGGTACTTTTTTTTTAAATTTTTTGTTGAAAGGATATATATAGATCTCCTTTTATATATCATTAATAATATCAAAAACAATAAAAAACTCTTTCTTGAATTAACAAAGAAAATTTTTTATAAATACAATTCCACTGATGAATCAAATAAAGAAGGAATTGATGAAACAAATCAAAAAACAATTCGTTTTATTTCGACTAACTCACTTTTGAATGAATCAAATAAAGAAGGAATTAATAATAAAAATTCACATATTCTTAGTAATCTTGCCTCTTTATCACAGGCATATGTCTTTTATAAATTATCACAAACAAAAGTGATTAACAAGTATCACTTGAAATCTGTACTTCAATATCAGGGAATACTTCTGTTTCTTAAAGATAAAATAAAGGATTCCTTGGGACCACAAGAAATAGTTCATTCTAAATCAAAAAATTTTATAACGAATGAATGGAAAAAATGGTTAAACTATCACTATCAATACGATTTATCTCCGACTAGATGGTCTCGATTAGTACCAAAAAAATGGAAAAATATAATGCAAAAACGTTGTCTGGTTCAAACTCAAAATTCAACTAATTTTGATTTATATGAAAACGAGCAATTAATTCATTATGAAAAACAAAAAAATTATGCAGCAGATTCATTACTAAATAAAAAAGATAAATTTAAAAATCACAAATATGATCTTTTATCACACAAATATCTTCATTATGAAGATAAGAAGGGCTCATATATTTATAGCTCACCATTACAAGTAAACGAGACTCAAGAATTTCTCTATAATTACAATAATTATAAATTCTTTTATGCGCCGGGAGATATATCTCTTAAGAATTATCTAAGAAAAGATTACGATACGAATAGAAATTTGGATAGAAAATATTTTGATTGGAAAATTTTTAATTTTTGTCTTAGAACAAAAATCGATATTGAATACTGGACTAATATGGATATCAGGGCCGGCTTTAATAAAAATACTAAAGATCAAATTCATTATTATAAAATAATCGATAACATTGATAAAAAAGATTTTTTTTCTTCCTCGGTTCATAAACAAAAACAAATCACCCCTACCAATCAAACAAAAACCTCCTTTGCCTGGATGGAAATGATTGAAGAAATACAAAATTGTCCTATATCTAATCTGGAACTTTGGTTTTTTCCAGAATTTTTGTCACTTTATGCTGGATATAAGATTCAGCCGTGGATCATATCAATCAATTTACTTCTTTTAACTTTTAATGGAAATGAGAACGTTATTGAAAAAAAAAAAATCAACGTAAAACAAAAAAAAGATCTTGAATTAGAAAATAAAAAGCAAGAAGAAAAAAATAAACTAATCCAAGGAAATACTGGATCAGATACACAAAAACAAGAAAATTTAAGATCAGATACATCAAAACAAAAAAAAGATATTAAAAAAAATGTTAAAGAAGATTCGGGGGGAGGATCAGACATTCAAATTCAAAAACGTAAAAATAAAAAACAATCTACGAATGATATCGCAGCAGAATTAGATTTCTTCCTGAAAAGATATTTTCTTTTTCAACTAAGATGGGATAATCCTTTGAATAAAAAAATACTCAATAATGTCAAAGTCTATTGTTTACTGCTTAGACTGAAAAACCCAAGGGAAATTGCTATAGCCTCTATTCAAAGAAATGAAATGAGTCTGGATGTAATGCCTATTTTGAAAACTCTAACTCTTGCAAAATTAAAAAAAAAAGCAATATTGATTATTGAACCAACTCGGCTATCTATAAAATGGGATGGACAATTTATTTTGTATCAAACCATAGTAATTTTACGGATGTTTAAAAAGAAGCACCAAACCCAATTTACTCGAGGATGCCAAGACAAAAGAAATATTGATAAGAATGTTTTTGATAACGCCATTGCACGATATGAAAGGTTGGTTAAGAATAACGAAAAAAATCATAATGATTTACTTGTTCTTGAAAATATTTTCTCTCCTAAACGTCGTAGAGAATTGAGAATTTTAATTTGTTTAAATTCGGGGAAGGTGAGTGTTGTGGATATAAATTTAGTATTTTACAATGGTAACAATGCAAGTAACTGTATTCCATTTTTAAATGAAGGTAAACATCCAGATATAAATAGAACCCAATTTATTAAGTTAAAAATTTTTCTTTGGCCCAATTACCGATTAGAAGATTTAGCTTGTATGAATCGCTATTGGTTTGATACCAATAATGGTAGTCGTTTTAGTCTGTCAAGGATCCGTATGTATCCGCAGTTAAGAATTAGTTGATGATAGATTTCCGACGGATCACGTGTCATACATGGTAGTATATAAAGGCAAATAGATATACACACGTCTTGTCTTATATTCAATTTTTGTACATGGATGATGATACCAATTTAACGATCTTATGATATATGATATCAGAGATAAATCGACAGAATCCTCTTTTCTTAAGTCAAAACTCTTCTTTATTTTGGGTGAAAATTTGAGCATCCATCCTTTTTATACCCCTATCAAAAAATTAAAAATTGGCTTGATTAATTGAAATTGATAAAAAAGTATATAAATAAATAAAAATTAAATTATTGTGTATAACAACTAAAAATAACTTATTATTATTACTGATCCGTAAAATCCATATAAAAAAAAGGGGAGGGGGGTGTAGTTATTTTTATGGTAAAAAATTCATTTATCTCGGTTATTTCGCAAAAAGCAAAAGAAGAAAATAAGGGATCTGTTGAATTTCAAATATTTCGTTTTACCAATAAAATACGAAAACTTACTTCACATTTAGAATTGCACAGAAAAGATTATTTATCTCAGAGAGGTCTACGAAAAATTCTGGGAAACCGTCAACGGTTACTGGCTTATTTGTCAAAAAAAAATAGAGTACGTTATAAAGAATTAATTAGTCAATTGAATATTCGGGAACCAAAAACTCGTCTAAGTTAATTTTAAAATTTGTTTTTGATTTATTATATTAGATTTATAATTTCTAGTAGATTTTTGAGATTTTGATGAACTTCCTTTTCAGCAATTCACGGAATAATGAATCGGAGAAAAATTTATGACTATACCGCCTACAAGAAAGGATCTCATGATAGTCAATATGGGTCCTCAGCACCCATCAATGCATGGTGTTCTTCGACTCGTCGTTACTTTAGATGGTGAAGATGTTATTGACTGTGAACCTGTATTGGGTTATTTACACAGAGGAATGGAAAAAATTGCGGAAAATCGAACAATTATACAATATCTACCTTATGTAACACGTTGGGATTATTTAGCCACTATGTTTACAGAGGCAATAACGGTAAATGCACCAGAACAGTTGGGAAATATTCAAGTACCTAAAAGAGCCAGCTATATTAGAGTCATTATGCTGGAGCTGAGTCGTATAGCTTCTCATTTGTTATGGCTTGGCCCTTTTATGGCGGATATCGGTGCACAGACTCCTTTCTTCTATATTTTCAGAGAGAGAGAATTAATCTATGATCTATTCGAAGCTGCTACAGGTATGCGAATGATGCATAATTTTTTTCGTATTGGAGGAGTAGCGGTTGATCTACCCCATGGCTGGATAGATAAATGTTTGGATTTCTGTGATTATTTTGTAACAGGGGTTACTGAATATCAAAAGCTTATTACGCGGAATCCTATTTTTTTGGAACGAGTTGAAGGCGTTGGCTTTATTAGTGGAGAGGAAGCAATAAACTGGGGCTTATCCGGACCCATGCTACGAGCTTCCGGAATTCACTGGGATCTTCGTAAAGTGGATCATTATGAGTGTTATGATGAATTTGATTGGGAAGTACAATGGCAAAAAGAAGGTGATTCGTTAGCCCGTTATTTAGTCCGAATCAGTGAAATGACAGAATCTATTAAAATTATTCAACAAGCTCTGGAACGAATTCCGGGGGGGCCCTATGAAAATTTAGAGGTACGCCGCTTTGATAGCACAAGGGATTCCGAATGGAATGATTTTGATTATAGATTTCTTAGTAAAAAACCTTCGCCTACTTTTGAATTGTCGAAACAAGAACTTTATGTGAGAGTAGAAGCCCCAAAAGGGGAATTGGGAATTTTTCTAATAGGAGATCAGAGTGTTTTTCCCTGGAGATGGAAAATTCGTCCGCCGGGGTTTATCAATTTGCAAATTCTTCCTCAGCTAGTTAAAAGAATGAAATTGGCTGATATTATGACAATACTAGGGAGTATAGATATCATTATGGGAGAAGTTGATCGGTGAAATGATAATTGATACGACAAAAGTACAACAAGCTATCAATTCTTTTTCCAGATCGGAATCATTAAAAGAGTTTTTTGAACTCATATGGTTGTTTGTTCCTATTTTTACTCCTTTATTGGGGATCATAGTAGGGGTACTGGTAATTGTGTGGTTAGAAAGACAAATATCTGCAGGGCTACAACAACGTATTGGACCCGAGTACGCCGGCCCGTTGGGGCTTCTTCAAGCGCTAGCAGATGGGACAAAATTACTTTTCAAAGAGGATCTTCTTCCATCTAGAGGGGATATTCATTTATTCAGTCTTGGACCTTCTATAGCGGTCATATCAATTTTACTAAGTTATTCACTAATTCCTTTTGGCTATCGCCTCGTTCTAGCCGATCTTAGTATAGGCGTTTTTTTATGGATTGCAATTTCAAGTATTGCTCCTATTGGACTTCTTATGTCAGGATATGGATCGAATAATAAATATTCCTTTTTAGGTGGTCTACGAGCTGCTGCTCAATCCATTAGTTATGAAATACCATTAACTCTCTGTGTCTTATCAATTTCTCTACGTGTGATTCGTTAGGATATTCCCCTTTTTTAACTTTTTTTTCATTATAGGAAACAAGTTAAAGGTATTGAATAGATATATTTATTTTTTTATTCAACATTCGGGGCAATAAACTAAACCAGATAGTTGTATGAGTGAAACAAAACAGCTTAGAAATAAAATTGGCAGTAAAAAATTTGAGCCTCATTCCCTAGGTGCTAGAGTTAAGCAGACATAAATATAAGCAGGAGACACTGTTTCCCAACGATTGGTGGGTTAGTCATCATGGTTTGAAGCGGGTACAAAAGATCAACCTGTATGGAGTTTTAAAATTTGTCTATTGTTTGTATTACTATACCGGGGATCGAGCAAAAATTAGTGGATGGCTAGAAATACCAAGGTACACAAAGGATTAGTAATGGAGAGAATGTAAGTTATCAAAAAAGAGGTACTTATGCATAACAATAAAAGGAATATTAGCGCGGGGCTTTAAGTTGGTAGAAACGATCAAGCAGTACTTCCCCATGATTCCGATCCAGAGTATGTTCCTATCCACTGATTAAAAAGAAATTACTATCAGGAACGAAGTAATCCCTTCTTCTCTTTTTTGCGATTCATTTTTTTTTCTCTGAGAAAGAAGAATAGGAACGAAAGAAATGGAATGTATTTGCAACGAACAAAAGAACTTGACTATAAGAATTTTTTTATTCTTTACTTTAAATCCATATTAATACAGATAGAATTCTTATCATGATTCATGAACAACTAGAATGCCTAATTCTTTTTCGTAATCAAAAGATATAAGTCGAAATAGTTATGAGTCTTTTTTTTTTTTTAAGTTATTATCGAATAAAGAACAATTGAAATTAGAAAGGATAAGATCAATTCAGAAGCACTTTTTTTTTTAGCAGACAGAATTGCATTGGTCTAATTTAGGACTAGCAAATGTATTTTTACTTGATCTCCTCTACAAGCATATCGAGATAATATTGAATCAGTCTTTTTATTTATTTGTGGCCATCGAGGAGCCGTATGAAGCTGAAGTCTCATGTCCGGTTTTGCAATAGCGATGGGAACAGTGATGTTATCATCGACTATGATTATCTAACAGTTCAAGTACAGTTGATATAGTTGAAGCACAGTCAAAATATGGTTTTTGGGGGTGGAATCTGTGGCGGCAACCTATCGGGTTTATGGTTTTTATAATTTCTTCGTTAGCAGAATGTGAGAGATTACCCTTTGATTTACCAGAAGCAGAGGAAGAATTGGTTGCAGGTTATCAAACCGAATATTCGGGTATTAAATTTGGTTTATTTTACATTGCTTCCTATCTAAATCTACTAGTTTCTTCATTATTTGTAACAGTTCTTTACTTGGGCGGTTGGAATTTATCTATTCCGTACATATTGATTTCTGAGTTTTGCGGAATTAACAAAGCGTGTGGAGTTCTTGGAACGATAATTAGTATCTTTATTACATTAGCTAAAGCTTTTTTGTTCCTGTTCATTCCTATCACAACACGATGGACTTTACCTAGGCTGAGAATGGACCAACTATTGAATCTTGGGTGGAAATTTCTTTTACCTATTTCTTTAGGGAATCTATTATTGACAACTTCTTCCCAACTCCTTTCGCTGTAAAGTGTAAAGGTATAGAATATTATAGATTCATAACTTCTCTCAAACAAGAGAAAGAAACATTAAATTATTCATAGATATTCACAATATGTTCCCTATGGTAACTGGGTTCATGAATTATGGTCAACAAACAGTACGAGCTGCAAGGTATATCGGTCAAAGTTTTATGATTACCTTATCCCACGCGAATCGTTTACCTGTAACTATTCAATATCCTTATGAAAAATTGATTACCTCAGAGCGTTTTCGCGGCCGAATCCATTTTGAATTTGATAAATGTATTGCTTGCGAAGTATGTGTTCGCGTATGCCCTATTGATCTCCCCGTTGTTGATTGGAAATTGGAAACTGATATTCGAAAGAAACGATTGCTTAATTACAGTATTGATTTTGGCATCTGTATATTTTGTGGTAACTGTGTCGAGTATTGTCCAACAAACTGTTTATCCATGACTGAAGAATATGAACTTTCTACTTATGATCGTCACGAATTGAATTATAATCAAATTGCTTTGGGTCGGTTACCAATGTCAGTAATTGGAGATTGCACAATTCAAACAATTCTGAATTCGACTCCCCCCCAAAAAACCACGGAAACCCCATTGCTTCAATAACAATTACCAATTAATATTAGTAATTAGTAAGATTTAGTTTTGATCTAAAAAAGTTAGGTTTGCTTAGTCAATAACTAAGAATCCTAACTAGAAATTGGCGAAAATCAAATCATGGCTTGCTGTGTAGTGAAAATATATTGATATAACGGTTATCTGTAAGGTTATGAAACATTTCGACTTAATTTATTTCTTATTTTACATAAAATATAATGGATTTACCTGCACCAATACATGATTTTCTTTTAGTCTTTTTGGGGTTGGGTCTTATAGTGGGCGGTCTAGGAGTCGTATTACTTACCAATCCAATATATTCTGCCTTTTCTTTGGGATTGGTTCTTGTTTGTATATCCTTATTCCATATTCCATTGAACTCCCATTTTGTAGCTGCGGCCCAGCTCCTTATTTATGTGGGAGCTATAAATGTCTTAATAGTATTTGCTGTGATGTTCATGAATGGTTCAGAATATTACAATGATTTCCGTTTTTGGACTGTTGGAGATGGGGTCACGTCACTAGTTTGTACAAGTATTTTTATTTCGCTAATTACTACTATCTCAGATACGTCATGGTACGGGATTATTTGGACTACAAGATCAAACCAAATTTTAGAGCAAGACTTGATAAATAACAGCCAACAAATTGGGATTCATTTATCAACAGATTTTTTTCTTCCATTTGAACTTATTTCTATAATTCTTTTAATAGCTTTGATAGGTGCAATTGCTATGGCTCGTCAGTAGTAATTAATAATTAGAAAAAAAAAAAAAAGATTTCTTGTGTTTTGTAGTATCTCATCTCTTGTTCTTCAATGCAATTTTGAGATGATTGTTCATGTATAAAATATAAATGCTTTAGTTCGAGCTGTTACCAATACTTTTCTTTATTATGTACTTGTTAGTTATATTCTAGTCAATCAAATCAATTGAATTATTGTTCATATAAAAATGAAATGAATCAAGATAAAATTGATGAGGAGTAGTTCAATGATGCTTGAGCATGTGCTTATTTTGAGTGCCTATTTATTATCTATCGGTATCTATGGATTGATTACAAGTCGAAATATGTTTAGAGCACTTATGTGTCTTGAGCTTATACTGAATGCGATTAATATGAATTTCGTAACATTTTCGGCTTTATTTGATAGTCGTCAATTAAAAGGAGACATTTTTTCAATTTTTGTTATAGCTATTGCAGCCGCTGAAGCGGCTATTGGATTAGCTATTGTTTCTTCAATTTATCATAACAGAAAATCAACTCGTATCAATCAATCAAATTTGTTGAATAAATAGTAATAATCATAAATTAACCAATAGAATATTAACCTATTCCAATTGGCATGCGCAGCAGAAACATACCACCTTCTTTTCTAAAATGTAAGAAATCAAAGTATCTTGGCTTTATCTCATGAGCAGATCCAGAAGTAGATTGATTATAAACAAATTCTGGTAAATCTAAATTATTGATTCGTCTGGTGTCTAAATATATAATTCATTTACTAATTTACTAGATCGAAATTTTATAACGTTCAAAAAATTTATAGACCTAATGTCACATTCAGTAAAGATTTATGATACATGTATAGGATGTACTCAATGTGTACGAGCTTGCCCCACGGATGTATTAGAAATGATACCTTGGGACGGATGTAAAGCTAAGCAAATTGCTTCGGCTCCAAGAACAGAAGACTGTGTAGGTTGTAAAAGGTGTGAATCCGCCTGCCCAACGGATTTCTTGAGTGTACGGGTTTATTTATGGCACGAGACAACGCGGAGCATGGGTCTAGCTTATTGATACGTTGCAAAAAATTCCACTTGCATCTATTTGATTTCTCTTTACCGACAAAAACCCGTACTCGATAAATACATCATTACCTATATTTATCGAGTACGGGTTTTTCTGGTCAAAGTGTATCTTGTCTTTACCACGAATCCTTTTCCTTGGTTAACAATAATTGTTGCTTTGCCGATATTCGCGGGCTCTTTGATTTTATTTTTTCCTCATAGGGGAAATAAGGTAATAAGGTGGTACACTATTTTTATTTGTCTATTAGAACTCCTTCTAACTACCTATGCATTCTTTTATCATTTTAAATTGGACGATCCATTAATCCAATTGGAACAGGATTATAAATGGATAAATATTTTTGACTTTCACTGGAGACTCGGAATCGATGGACTTTCCATAGGACCCATTTTACTGACGGGATTCATTACTACTTTAGCTACGTTAGCGGCTTGGCCAGTTACTCGGGATTCGCGGTTGTTCCATTTCCTGATGTTAGCAATGTACAGCGGTCAAATAGGATCATTTTCCTCTCGAGATCTTTTACTTTTTTTCATCATGTGGGAGTTAGAATTAATTCCTGTTTATCTACTTGTATCCATGTGGGGGGGGAAGAGACGTTTGTACTCAGCTACAAAGTTTATTTTGTACACTGCGGGAGGTTCTATTTTTCTCTTAATGGGAGTTCTAGGTATGGGTTTATATGGTTCCAATGAACCAATATTAAATTTTGAAACATCAGCTAATCAATCCTATCCCATAGCATTGGAAATAATATTGTATTTTGGATTTTTTATTGCTTATGCTGTTAAACTACCAATTATACCCCTACACACATGGTTACCAGATACTCACGGAGAAGCACATTATAGTACATGTATGCTTTTAGCCGGAATCTTATTAAAAATGGGAGCATATGGGTTAGTTCGGATCAATATGGAATTATTACCCCATGCCCATGGTATATTTTCACCCTGGTTGATGATAGTAGGGACAATTCAAATAATCTATGCAGCTTCAACATCTTCTGGTCAACGCAATTTAAAAAAAAGAATTGCCTATTCTTCCATATCTCATATGGGTTTCATAATTATAGGAATTAGTTCTATAACCGATATGGGGCTCAATGGGGCTGTTTTACAAATGATTTCTCATGGATTTATTGGTGCTGCACTTTTTTTCTTAGCAGGAACGAGTTACGACAGAATACGTCTTGTTTATCTCCCCGAAATGGGAGGGATCGCTATCCAAATGCCAAAATTATTTACACTGTTCAGTAGTTTCTCAATGGCTTCTCTTGCATTGCCAGGAATGAGCGGTTTTGTTGCCGAATTACTAGTGTTTTTTGGAATAATTACTAGCCAAAAATATTTTTTAATGTCAAAAATACTAATTACGTTTGTAACGGCAATTGGAATGATATTAACGCCGATTTATTCATTATCGATGTTACGCCAGATGTTCTATGGATACAAGCAATTTCATTCTCAAAATTCTAAATTTTTTGATTCTGGACCAAGAGAACTATTTGTTTCGATTTGTATTTTTCTACCCGTAATAGGTATTGGTATTTATCCGGATTTCGTTTTTTCACTATCTGTTGACAAGGTAGAAGCGATTTTATCTAATTACTTTTATAGATGATTTTTATCAATAGCAATAATACATACAATAAGGTACGATTAAAGGATAATAAAAAAGAATTTTGTCATTTCACAAATCATTCGTTGTATAAAATAAATCAAAATAATAAAAAGAAAGATTTTAGATTTGTTTTGAGTTTTTGAGAACCATTTTAATAACTACCTTATGTTTATGGTTCTCAAAAACCCCTACAAACTTTCGTTATTTATGCTATTCCTGCGTATTTTATTTGTAAAGTAGTTTCCTCAATTTAATATAAATGAACCATAGCTGTGTAGCCCTATTCCTAATAGATTTACTCCAAAATAGCATATCCAAATTATAAGAAACCCCATAGAAGCCACAATTGCAGAATTTACGCCCTGCAAATTTTTATTTGTTCGAGTATGTAAATAAATTGCGAATATAGTCCAAGTAATAAATGCCCAAGTTTCCTTGGGATCCCAATTCCAATATGATCCCCATGCCTCATTAGCCCATACTGCTCCTGAGAGAATACCGATGGTTAAAAAGGTAAACCCTAGACTAATGATACGACAACTCCAACAATCTAATTGCTGAATCAATTGATACCTACGATAATTTCTAAACGAAATTAAAAAAGTGTTTTGTAAAACATTCCTTATTTCATTCACGTATTGGATCTCACCAGAGGAAAATGGCCAAATTACTAAATGATTACATTTCGCAAAAACGTAGGGGTTTTTGCGAAATGTAATCACTAGAAGGGCTATTGATAATAATGATCCACATAGAAGAGCTGCATAGCTCAATACCATCATACTTACGTGCATCATTAACCACTGGGACTGAAGGGCGGGGACTAATTTTGCGGATTGATGCATTTCCGTTAAAAGACCTGAGGTAGCAAAGCCTTGGGTAAAAATAGCACTCGGTGCGGTTATTGCATTTAAATGATTTTTCTGGTTGGCAAAATAGGGAACCATATGAATAATGGAAAAACTCCACGAAAGGAACATTAATGATTCATATAAATCACTTAAGGGGAAATGCCCAGAATAAATCCAACGAATAACTAAAAATCCCGTTATGCAGAAAAAAGAAGCTATCAATCCTTTTTCTGACGAATGATATAGCCCGATCATTTCATGGACTAAATAGGTCATCAAATAAATAGTAATTACAATTGAAACAATCGAAAAAGAGATGTGAGTTAATATATGTTCTAAAGTTAAAAATATCATAAAAAATCCTAATCCTAAAAGAGTCCTTCAACAATGAACTTGAAATTTTGAATTGAAGTCATTATAGGATTGATTCTATTTCTTTTTGAAGATGCCGCCACTCGGACTCGAACCGAGATGCTCTAGCACTGCTTCCTAAGAGCAGCGTGTCTACCGATTTCACCATAGCGGCGCACTCAAAATCATAATAGCTCATCCATATTACATCGTCGAGATTGAAGGCAGGAGGCAATTAAGACAAGATCCCTTAGTTTTAGGAAAATTGAATAACGACCCATTCAAATTTATATTTGAACGTTCCAAAATCTTTAGTTGTGGAATGGTGTTAGTTTTAACAATGCAATGGGTTTTTATGTGGTTAAATTTTAACTCTTCTGGAATGTAAATGTAACAGTCGGAACTAGATAATTCTGTTCTCAATCTAACTAACAAAATTTCGTTTTTATATCATATCTCACTCTTTTTTTTTTTTTGAGAATTCTTTAACTATTTAATTGAATAGCTTGGTCTCAAAACTAAATGAATTACTAGGATTTTCGTTGTGTCCATAATTTTTGTTTGGATTTACGAAACCGATTAAATAATTAAATAAAAATTAGGTATAGGTATCGGGTTAAGCATATAACAAAAGAGTTTATATCTAAATCTCTATCGGAATTTTACTAGAAAATTGATTGAAAATAGAGTTCTGTTATCAAGATATCCACCTGGATATCGTTATTTTTAGATCTAAATTTTGATAGATCCTGTAGTTCAAACATAGAATCCATATTCGAGATACATAATATAATAAGCGTTTCTAAAATAAAAGAAAAAATACTTTTCTAAGCGCATCGGTGAGGAAGATTAGAATTCCCATCCCGCAAAAAGCTACTAGAAAGATAAAACTTTGTATTTTAAGTATTTTGAGCTTCAATTTTTTATAGTAATTTTAAAAACTTTCAGTAGACTAAAAAATCTAATTTACTGTATTATGTAGAATTATATTTCATATTGAGCATTTAATAATATTAGTTAATGAGAGGAATTTCTCTTACTAAATTAAATTAACCAATTGATCAATTCATATCATATCAATTTAGAATATTCCAAGACTTTTTTACTTGTTTGTTGCACAAAAAAACTTTTAGAATTCCCGGTAGAAAGAGACTTTCTATGGAAAAAGCTTTTATTTTTTATTGCTGCCCTATAACCCTTCATTTTTAAAATATTTTTCCGAATACGCTTTTTTGATATATTTGATATAGACGTACGTTTCTTTTGAACCGCCATTCAAAAATGAGGAGGCTACTTATTAGTATAGTTCAATGTGAAAGACATCTATTATTCACATTTTTTTTAGTATCTCCGGCCATTTTAGTTTCGTCGTGTTATTTTTTAATTTTGTATTTCAGTTAGTTCTTTGATTGGAAAGAATGTAAGCAACTCAATTAGTTTGATACCCAACTAGTTAATGATTATGAATAAATCAACTAAAATAATGAGATTTTTCTTTTATTGGGTCAAGTTATTTGCGACTCCTATGATTCATATCCCAATTCTATTTTGGTAGAATAATTTTTGCTTGTTATATACATGTATATAACAAGCAAAAATTATCATAATAATAAATAATAGAATGGTTAAAAATCTTAGACTTTGTATCTTTGTAAATATCTTAAATACCTAAGTAGTAATGTTTTTAAAATGATTTAATCTTTTGATTAATAGTCACTTTTTGAGTTGAATATTTGAAATATTTGTAAAAAAAAATCATAATGATTGAAATTTCAAAATCTATTTGAGTTCTTTCATCTCTTACTTTTTTTTATTATATTTGGTTATTTTTGATTTTGCTCTTTCTGAAAGAGATAAAAAAGGTGAATTGAAAACAAAAAAAAAAAGTTTTATTTTCTTATGGAACATACATATCAATATACATGGATCGTACCTTTCGTTCCACTTCCAGTTCCTATAGCAATAGGAGTAGGACTTCTTTTTGTTCCGACAGCAACACAAAGTCTTCGGCGTATGTGGGCTTTTCTAAGTGTTTTATTACTAAGTATCATTATGATTTTTTCAGCCGCCTTGTCTATTCAGCAAATAAATGGAAATCTTATTCATCAATATGTATGGTCTTGGACTATCAATAACGATTGTTCCTTAGAATTTGGCTACTTGATCGACCCACTTACTTCCATTATGTTACTATTAATCACTACTGTTGGAATAATGGTTCTTATTTATAGTGACAATTATATGTCTCATGATCTAGGCTATTTAAGATTTTTTGCTTATATGAGTTTTTCCAATGCCTCCATGTTAGGATTAGTTACTAGTTCTAATTTGATACAAATTTATATTTTTTGGGAATTAGTTGGAATGTGTTCGTATCTATTAATAGGTTTTTGGTTCACCCGCCCAATTGCAGCAAGTGCTTGCCAAAAAGCTTTTATAACTAATCGTGTAGGGGATTTTGGTTTATTATTAGGAATTTTAGGTTTTTATTTTCTAACAGGGAGTTTTGAATTTCGGGATTTGTTTGAAATAACCAATAACTTGATTGCTGGCGAGGAGATCAACTCTTTATTCTTTACTTTGTATGCTTCCTTATTATTCGTCGGTGCAGTTGCTAAATCGGCGCAATTCCCCCTTCACGTATGGTTACCTGATGCAATGGAGGGGCCTACTCCTATATCAGCTCTTATCCATGCCGCTACTATGGTAGCAGCAGGAATTTTTCTTGTAGCTCGACTTCTTCCTCTTTTTACAGTTATACCTTACGTAATAAATTTAATTTCTTTGATAGGTATAATAACAATACTATTAGGAGCTACTTTGGCTCTTGCTCAACGAGACATTAAGAAAAGTTTAGCCTATTCTACAATGTCTCAATTGGGTTATATTATGTTAGCTTTAGGTATGGGGTCTTATCGAGTTGCTTTATTTCATTTGATTACTCATGCCTATTCGAAAGCATTATTATTTTTAGGATCCGGATCCATTATTCATTCAATGGAAACCATTATTGGCTATTCGCCAGATAAAAGTCAGAACATGGCTCTTATGGGAGGTTTAACAAAATATGTGCCGATTACAAAAACTTCCTTTTTATTAGGTACACTTTCTCTTTGTGGTATTCCACCTCTTGCTTGTTTTTGGTCTAAAGATGAGATTCTTAATGATAGTTGGTTGTATTCACCGATTTTTGCGATAATAGCTTGTTTCACAGCGGGTTTAACTGCATTTTATATGTTTAGAATGTATTTACTTACTTTTGAGGGGCATTTAAATGTTAATTTTAAAAATTACAGTGGCAAAAAAAATAGCGCATTCTATTCTATATCTATATGGGGCAAAGAAGAAGAATCGAAAGCGATAAAACAAAATTTTGTTTTATCAAAAATAAAAAATAATGACAGTATTTATCTTGGTTCAAAAAAAAAAAATACAATTGATGTCAATATAAGAAATATAATGCGATCTTTTATAATTATGAATTTTTTCAAAAAAAAAATAATTTTCCTGTATCCCCACGAATCAGACAATACTATGCTCTTGCCGCTTCTTGTATTGGTTTTATTTACTTTGTTCATCGGATCTATAGGAATTCCTTTTGATCAAGGAGGAATATATTTTGATATATTATCAAACTGGCTAACTCCGTCGATAAATCTTTTACATTCAAATTCAAACAATTCTGTGGATTGGTATGAATTTGTGGAAAATGCAATTTTTTCAGTAAGTATAGCCTCTTTCGGAATATTTATAGCGTATATTTTATATAGTCCTGTTTATTTATCTTTTCAAAATTTTAACTTAATTAATTTGTTTGTTCAAATGGGTCCTAAAAGAATTTTCTGGGATCAAATAATAAATCTGATATATAATTGGTCATATAATCGTGGTTATATCGATGGTTTTTATGCAAAAATTTTTACTAGTGGTATAAGGGGGTTAGCTGAGTTAATTTATTTTTTTGATAGACAAATAATTGATGGAATTACAAATGGGTTTGGTGTTACAAGTTTCTTTGTAGGAGAGGGGATTAAATATGGAGGGGGTGGCCGCATTTCTTCTTATCTCTTCTTATATTTATTTTATTTATCTTTTTTTTTATTTCTTGTATTTCAGGTATTTCAAGAGCTTCTTTTATAATTATTTGATCATTAGGATAAGTTGTAACTGCATCGAAGAAATATTTTGATTGATTTTCTGAATGAATGTTTCCTTGTTTTGAAAATAAGGAAATACCTTTTAAATTCAAATTAGTCGTGGATTCCTCTTCCAATTCACTGTTTTGTTCAAATTCTCGGTAATCAGTAGGAAGGATACCGTGAAGCTTATTTATCACAATGGTTGTTATGGGATCTTCTATCGAGTTGATTAAAAGATTGCTCCTGCTTGATCCTGAATTCAAATTTTTCATTCTTCCGCGAAGGGGCCCGTTCAAAAAAGGATCATACACTTTAGGTAAGCAGTTTTCCTCAGTTTCCTCATTGCATAATCTAGTCCTTTTTTCAAGTACATCCAGATCAAGAGAATCCTTGTCTAGAGTTTTGATTCGATTGATAAATTCGTTGCTCAGGTTGTTTTTTTTTTGTTCATTGGTATAAATCCAATGATTATACAGCGCTTCTGGGGATATTTTTTCTATCGTGCACAAAAACAACTTTTTTTGTATCATTTCAAAAAACGTTGACAAAATTTGTGGATATGAAAAAGATATTCTTTGTTTTCCATCACTTAGACATGTAGAAAAAAAATATTGTGACATTTCATTTCTTACAGCATTTTCAAACCGATCGTTTTTTATATATCGCAATGGGCGATTCCATCGTTTATAATCGAAAAGAAGAGTTACAAGAGGTTTTTCAAACCAGAAGAGATCCTTATCTTCATCTTCTAAATAAAAATTTTCAAAAACTGGGCTATTTTTATAGCATGTCTCTTTAAAGTGAAATTCATCCTTTGTTTTTTCCTTTCCATTCACTTGGATCTTTTCCGTTTCATCTATTTTGTCCGAATCGTCTTTTTCTTCCGAAAAAAAGGAAGGGGAAGGGTCTTCTTCGGTGGATCCCTCTTGTTCCTGTTTAGTCCCCTTCGTTTCGGAAGTTGTTTCTATTTCTACATCTGTTTCTTCCTCACTTTCCCCCCCTTCTTCTGTTTTTGAGGTTTCTTTCAGTTTCTTAGTGACAATAGGCGACGGTATTCTGCCTAAATAGTAGACACAGGTGATAAATAAGAGAATACTAAAAATTCGAATTCGAGCCATAGAATTTCTCAATTCTGACACAAGGTACTTATTCGATCTAATAGAACGATTTTGCCGTATCCAGAATAATACCAATCCAACCCATTTCATGAATAAAATGTGACCAATTAACCAACCAACAAAACTACTTGTTACAAATAACATCTTGTTGTTGCATCGAAACATATAAATGTTGACTAATCTGGCTAACGTTGGACTTGGTAAAATGAAATGGTTGAATAATTGAAAAATGAGATTATTCAGGAA